CTTCAGTAACGGTCGGGCGATAGTAAAAAGTCATAGCAAACCCCGTAGCTACTTGTACTAAAAAACAAGTAAGCGTAATTCCCCCTAAACAATAAAATATATTGACATGGGGAGGAACATATTTACTAGTTATATCATCCGCAATCGCCTGAATCTCGAGACGTTCTTCGAACCAATCATAGACTTTATTGAGATAGGGTAAACCCCCCCTCAGAACCGTATATGAGACTTTCATCTCGTACAGCTCAAGCAACAACACCCAGATAAAACAACTAGTCCGGATATGTAATAGAAAGTTTGAAACTTCTGAATCTCCGATTAAATCTTTTCTAAATGTACGAAAGAGGAAAAAATCCGAAAGCTTTTCTTTGTGGTGATAATACCAAAATATCAAGTTGGCTCGATCGTCTTTATATTGATCCTGACAGGCCTCTTGAATCCTCTCTTTACCTATTTATTTTTCTTGCTATTTGTTTCTAATTCTAATGTTGCTTTTTTCCTTTCTTTATTATTGAATTGATAGGAATTCTCTTGTTAAGACCCTTATTAATCGATTAAGACCTCAGATTCATACTAGAACCACGATGATTCAATAAAATAAAAAATCATAAGCGAAGCCAAAGATTCCCTGAGTAAGAACCATTGGATCATCACGTAACGTATTCCATGAATTCGACTAAAACAAAAAGCAAAAAATTTGCTTTTTGTTTTAACCGTTTGGAATTTTTTGGGGAGCCGGACACGAGGTCAAATATTAAGTAAGTATGAATCATAGTTCAAATATTTCTTAATCTAGTTCATCTAGTTCGTGTTACAGATACTTGAATAAATATCCGACGAAGTCGAACCATCTTTATCAAGGTGCTTTATCAAGGTGACAGACCTATTCTCTGTTTCTATCAATAGAATCAATTCTAACAAGTCACACACTCATATTCCCGAAATACAAAAAGAAATAAATTTCACGATCGAACTACCAAAATCGAATAGACCAGAAATCTCAGTTCTAAACTGATTTCTTTTTTATTCAAAAGCTAGTACTTTGTGGTTCTTATAGATTTAATTCTTTAATTCATTGAAATTCCATTCATGGAAATTCCATCCAACAAAACGGAAGAATTATAAATCTCTAAAATAATAGATAGAAATACTGCAAATAGCGCCATTGCGACACCCATCAAAGGAGTCGTTCCCCATCCCGGGGCTACTTTACCATATTCCGAATTCAATGGTTTTAATAAACCCCCGGCATTAGTTCGTCTTGGGCGCGCTCTAGAACTGTTCTCAACAGTTTGTGTAGCCATAAATCCTATTGTATTCATTGAGATCTGTGAGATCTGTTGACTTTGTATACCCTTACATTGTAAATAAACGATCTTATGATAGATCCGTTGGGGTCTTGAAATTATATAATCATAATGGAAACAGCAACCCTAGTCGCCATCTTTATATCTGGTTTACTTGTAAGTTTTACCGGGTACGCCTTATATACCGCTTTTGGGCAACCTTCTCAACAACTACGAGATCCATTCGAGGAACACGGGGACTAGTTGCAGTAATGAGCCTCTTCAACATGAAGAGGCTCATTACTGCAATTAAGATAATGAAAAATCATTTCATCTTTTTAGTTGGAACTTTAGGTGGTTCTCGAAAAAAGATAGCGAAAAAAATTATTCCTAGAGTCGAGATTAAAAGGAATGTATAAACCAATGCTTCCATAAATTCGATCGCGGTTTCCAATTATAGCTTCCCTAACCTGTTTGTTTTTTCTTTTTTTTTTTTTTGCGTTTTGGGAATCATCTCGAAAGAGCAAGAGTCAAAAATGATTCAAATTCACTCCAGTACTCTAATTCTATGTAAAATCCCCTCCAAAAATAACTATAAATATAGAAGGTGAAAGATATCAAAGCAGCGGTCTTGTATCAGACTGCCGGCCTTCTTGTAGTCGGATCCCCGAGTTTTTGGAATGCTCCAAACTCTACTTGAGCATCCAAATCTGGGTCAATACCAGCAAAAACATCTCTGAACAAGGTTCGAGCACCATGCCAAATGTGTCCGAAGAAAAAGAGCAAAGCAAACGAAGCATGTCCAAAAGTAAACCAACCCCTCGGACTGCTACGAAAAACACCATCCGATTTCAGAGTCGCGCGATCTAATTCAAAAATTTCCCCTAATTGAGCGCGTCTAGCATATTTTTTCACAGTAGCGGGATCACTATAACTGACTCCATTGAGTTCGCCACCATAGAACTCAACGGTTACACCTACTTGTTCAACACTATACTTCGATTCTGCCCTTCTAAAAGGAACATCGGCTCTAACAATCCCATCGCCGTCTACCAAAACAACCGGAAATGTTTCAAAAAACGTAGGCATACGACGGACAAAAAGCTCATGCCCTTCTTTATCTCTAAAGATAGGGTGTCCTAACCATCCAATTGCTATTCCATCTCCGTTATCCATTGAGCCTGCCCTGAATAATCCGCCCTTTGCTGGATTATTGCCGATATAATCATAAAAAGCTAATTTTTCAGGAATTTTCGACCAGGCTTCTGATAAACTTTGATTTTCTGCTAGCCCGAGGCTAACTCTTTGATATACCTCTTGCTGGAAGTAACCCTGATCCCATTGATAACGAGTGGGACCAAATAATTCGAGAGGGGTCGTTGCTGAACCATACCACATAGTTCCAGCAACAACAAAAGCTGCAAAAAAAACAGCCGCGATACTACTAGAGAGTACGGTTTCAATATTTCCCATACGCAATCCTTTGTATAGACGTTGTGGCGGTCGGACGCTAAGATGGAATAAACCTGCTAATATGCCCAATGTACCTGCGGCAATATGATGAGAAGCTATTCCTCCCGGAACAAAAGGATCAAAACCTTCCACGCCCCACGACGGATTTACAGATTGTACTTTTCCCGTTAGTCCATAAGGATCCGACACCCATATTCCAGGACCGTACAAGCCTGTTACATGAAATGCACCAAAACCAAAGCAAGCCACCCCGGAGAGAAATAAATGAATTCCGAAGATCTTGGGCAAATCCAAAGAAGGTTTCCCTGTACGTTCATCACAAAATATTTCTAGATCCCAATAGACCCAATGCCAGATAGCTGCCAAAAAGCATAAGCCAGAAAATCCAATATGCGCTCCAGCTACACCTTCGTAACTCCAAATCCCCGGATTCGTCCCAGCCCCCCCTGTAATACTCCAACCTCCCCACGAATTGGTTATTCCTAACCGAGTCATGAAGGGTATAACGAACATACCTTGTCTCCACATTGGATCAAGAACAGGGTCAGAAGGATCAAAAACTGCTAATTCATACAGAGCCATCGAGCCCGCCCAACCAGCAACCAGAGCTGTATGCATTATATGAACAGCAAGCAACCGGCCGGGATCATTCAATACAACGGTATGAACACGATACCAAGGTAAACCCATGGAAAATACCCCTTCTATTAAATATTAAAGAAAAATAAACACTACGTAACTTTATTGCATTGGAAAAGACTATACTAAGACTATCTTATGGACTCCCCTTATTCGGAAGATTATTTCCTCACAAACGTTAGATTCCTATTTATTCTGTTCGTAATCATGGAAGAATTCTGTTCGTAGGACCAAAGAGAAGCAGATTTATTCTATACTCGATAAGTACCAATATGCAACGGCAGACTGATACCATTTTCTATGAGTAAATGTGTTCCTCCTTTTTTATCATTAGAAAAACCCACTCGTAAAAATTTTCCTTTATTTAGTTTTTCTTTCTTAATTTTTCTAATCTAGGGATAAAATAAAAAATATGATAGAGCCAATATTCTAAAGACAGTAAAACCATATTGTTACGTTTCCACATCAAAGTGAAAATATAGTATTTAGTTCTTTTTGCTTTTCCATTCATGCCTATTGGTGTTCCAAGAGTACCTTTCATAATTCCTGGAGAGCAAAGTTCAACTTGGGTTGACGTATAGTGCGACTTGGCAGACATATTGTGTCATATGGGATTTCCCCATTTTCTCCCCCGATCGAGATATCCTCTGTTTCGCCCAAGAAAGATAAATTCAATCATCAAAAAATTGGAGCGTGAAGTGTAATTAGATGCATTGTTTGGAGGAATTTTATCAATTCGAATAATTTATGGTTGGCTTTGGTTGGACTAAAAAAATAAAGTATCCAGGCTCTGTTTAGAAAAAACCCAATTAGTAATAAATAGATCTATGATTATTACGCGTATCAGAAAAGATTTGCGTTTGGTACTTGTAAAATCATAACAAAAAGAAATGGTGATGGGAAGATTTGTCCTATATGTGCAAATCAAAATCGGGCGGATCTGTACCCGGAGTAGAGCATAAACCTAAAAATATTAAAGAGACCCATTCAGGAACAAGAAAATACCATCGTGATTTGGATTGACTCTCGATGAAACAATACATCAATGAAAAGTGACTTCGATAAGTTTATTGACTTTTTTATATTAAAAAAAAGAAAGAAAAGAAGTCAAAATTCGTCTTTATTGAAAAATCGAAGAAAAAGCCCTTTCGTTACAAGTTAGCAAAGACCTGCTATAAAATATAAAAAAGAATAGGAAAAAAGAAAGAGGGCTCGAATCTAGCCGTTGATTCTTTTTTTTCGCAATTTTTTTGAACCGTATGCATCAAACGGTGCATGTACGGTTCCTAGGGGATACAATTTTACCCTACTCAACCGACTTTATCGCGAAAGATTACTTTTTTTAGGACAAGGAGTTGATAGTGATATCTCGAATCAACTTATTGGTCTTATGGTATATCTCAGTCTCGAGGATGAGCGCAAAGATCTGTATTTGTTTATAAACTCTCCTGGCGGGTGGGTACTACCTGGAGTAGCTGTTTATGATACTATGCAATTTGTGCGACCAGAGGTCCATACAATATGCATGGGATTAGCCGCGTCAATAGGATCTTTTCTCCTGGTTGGAGGAGAAATTACCAAACGTCTAGCATTCCCTCACGCTTGGCGCCAATGAGGTTTTTTTATTTGAGAGAAAAAAGCAAACTATGCCTTCGCCATATCAATATAATATTTTAAGTAATAATAGCATGGCACTTCGAATTCGATAATGAAAAAAAATTATGTATTTTTTCCAAAGGTTCGATTATGTATCGAAAGAGTAGTATGAGATTAAAGGTATTTCCGATTTTCTCTTATCTATCGGAAGTCCAATTCAGCGTCACAAACTTTTTTTGTTTTCATATTCACGGGCTCTATTTATGTTATAAAAAAAAGAGTGCGAAAAACAAGATTTTTCCTTTTTTGGTTGGATCAAAAAGAAACTTTGGGATTGCTACATCAAATAAAAAAAAGAATCCGTTTTAAAATAGAAAGCAACGGAGCCATCATAGTATTTTTTTAACTCCTCCGAAAGAAAGGGTGGCAATTTGACCATTTACCCATCTGGGGTTAATCGATTCGATTTTTATCTTTATGAAAAAGGGTCAATTTGATTGTAGAGCCGTATGCAATGCACAAAAGATGATGCCCGTACGGTTGTTCAATTCTATCTTTTTTCCTATTATTATTCTTTATCTTTCTTTTCTGTTCGTTTTATCACATCAGATAGAGAACCCTTCTATCATCAGGGTAATGATCCATCAACCCGCGAGTTCTTATCATGAGTCACAAGCGGGAGAATTTATCCTGGAAGCGGAAGAACTGCTGCAACTACGAGAAACCATCACAAAGGTTTATGTACAAAGGACGGGCAAACCTTTATGGGTTATATCGGAAGACCTGGAAAGAGATGTTTTTATGTCAGCAACAGAAGCAAAAGCTTATGGAATTATTGATCTTGTAGCAGTTGAATGAAAAAAATGGATTTTGTGCAAATCCGGGATTTTTGATTTTAGCTCCGAGTTTATTATAGCTATGAATACTATAAAAAGCTATTAAATAGAAAAAATTTCTAATCATCCGGTTAGGATCAATCTAAACCAGCCTTTTAGGTACATAATTCAACATGCCAACTATTAAACAACTTATTAGAAATACAAGACAGCCAATTCGAAATGTCACAAAATCCCCCGCTCTTGGGGGATGTCCTCAACGCCGAGGAACATGTACTCGGGTGTATGTGCGACTCGTTTAGATCATCAGCTGACAAAAAAAGCAAGAAAACCACTAGTGAATAAGATAGAATGGAAGAGCGGACTTCATTCATTATCTAAAAATAAGGAAATTACTTACTATTGTGGATGTGGATAAAGTTTATGGTTTTCATTGGTGCAAATCCAATCACTTGAATTTAAGATGAGAAGCAATTCTCCATTGGTAGCAAATGGTTATCCATTAAGCGGAGAAAATCTTATTTTTTCGGTCAAAAAAAAAAATGAAGTTCTCACTCGGTCAAGAACGGACTACGAGGGTCAGCTAGCGAGCTAACTTTCCGAATTAAATACCGTTACTGTATAGGTGGGTCTCATTGTGAAAGACCTGTTACTGGATAATTTAGGGGGTAGAGCCAAAGAGTGTGTTGTGAACTATACAAGTTACCAAAAACATTAATTAAATGAAGTTTAACGGCTCCGGTGTATAGAGAAGACCTCACCGTTTAAGAAGTAACCATAGAAACGACGGAACCCACTATTTCTTTATCCATTTAATTTCTATTTTTTTTATTGACTATATTTTTGACACCTAGCAAAAGCAAATTTTTCATTTCTTTTGTATTTCACTGTGAAATACCTAAACCTAAAATAAATCGTGGTCGGGAAGGTTATAGTAGCCGAAGCCGTTGGAATTTTTATTTTATACATTGGAAAAATCCGTTTGGTTATTAATAGACTAGGACGGGCAAAAGGATAACTGAAAGAAAAGAAATCAATTTAGTTATTCGTCAAAGTTTTATTTATTCAATGACCAGAATTAAACGCGGATATATAGCTCGGAGGCGTAGAACAAAAATTCATTTATTTGCATTAAGTTTTCGAGGGGCTCATTCAAGACTTACTCGAACTATTACTCAACAGAAAATAAGAGCTTTGTTTTCGGCTCATCGGGATAGGGATAAGCAAAAGATAAATTTTCGTCGTTTGTGGATCGCCCGGATAAACGCGGTAATCCGAGAAAGGATAGTATCCTATAGTTATAGTCGATTAATACACGATCTATACAAGAGACAGTTGCTTCTGAATCGTAAAATACTAGCTCAAATAGCTATATCAAATAGGAATTGTCTTTATATGATTTCCAACGAAATCATAAAAGAAACAGATCGGAAAGAATACACCGGAATAATTTAAATGGAGTTACCCGGAGAATGAACTCCGGGAGGGTCGGGCCAAAATTACTATAGATAAAAATATGCTTCAAAGCAGTCAAAATGAATGAACATGTTCAATAAATTTTTTTGAGTCGTTTTTTCTTACAATAATAAAATCTGGATTCTCGGATTTGTCGAACAAAACACCAATCCCTGTTTGAGTTCGGATTGGAATTCTGATTCAAGTGACCAACAAATAAGCTTATTTATTTCTGGTTTTAAGACCCGTAACTCTAGTGGCCGGCTCTGTTCTTTCAAATCGTTTCTCATTATTGAGAAAAGGTAACAAAGATAAAATACGAGCTTGTTTTATAGCAATAGTAATTAATCGTTGTTGTTTCAAGGTCAATCTATTCATTCGTCTAGATAATATTTTTCCTTGTTCACTAATAAATCGACTAATTAAACTTATGTTTCTATAATCAATTTGATCCCCCGATTCAATCGGGGGCAAACGCCTACAAAAAGATTGCTTGGATTTATCCATGGTTTGGTTGTTTAGTTTATTTCTTATCCCGAAAATCCTATTTATTAATTGTCATCTTCACCCCCAATAGGATTATTTTTAATTTAAATTTTAATCTGTTCTATATAATTTCGATATAATTCTCTTTTCAGGGATAAGACAGACTTGGTTCAATCTATTTCTTTATTTCCCCATGAATCGTATGTTTGTAACAATAGGGACAGAATTTTCTTAAATCTAATCGATTAGGCATATTACGCCGGTTCTTTTGAGTAATATATCTGGAAATGCCCGGTGGTACCTTTTTAATATCGTTTCGGATACAATTAGTACATTCCAAAATCACCGTTACTCGCGCATCTTTGCTCTTGGCCATGAACCTCCTTTGGATTTTTGATTTACTCAACTCTTCTATTTTGATTCGAAACGAAGAAAAAGAAAGGAAGAAAAAATAGAAGTTGCTAATTTCAAATCCAACCCTAAAAGATCAAAATCAATCAATATCAATAAAGTAATAATTAATCAAAGCAAAGCCATAGTAAATAATAAGTAAGATAATCGAAACTCTATTTCAATTCGAAAGATGTTATTTCAATTAAAGATCTTGTATTCTTGCCCTAGACCCGCATTTAATTAGAATTTGAATACCAGTCGCGTAGACGTTAAATTCACTTATATTCTTTCTCTCCCTTATTAGAAAAATAAGAAATAAAAAAGGGGAAAAAGAGAATTAAAGGGGAGGGGCGATTAGTCACATCACAGATATTTAATTGTATCTCTAATATCAATAATTAGAATGAAAAAAGGGGAATGTCAACGCATCCGGGAAAAAACGATTAATTTCTATCAATAGACCTGCTAAAGCCCCGAACCATAGCGTACTTAGTACTGGGGCCACGGAGAGATATGTTTTTAGATCTCGCATTGAAAAACCTCCTTTTTGTTTTTTATTGTAATACATAAAAGTATATATGATCGGATGCATATCATATGTAGTTAAGGGCCACTTAGGGTTGTACGCGAAATCCCTAATTCCAATTGAAATGTACAAGGATCATAAGATTTTCCTTGTCTTTAAATGAAAACAGCAAAAAATGCATCTCCTCTTAGCAAGTATTTCTAAAAAATACGCATTTTTGTATGCTATATTTTGTATATATAAGATAATAAAATAAGTCTTTTCATTTTTTTATATGTTAAATGAAATTGGCAGAAATTGTGTTTCTCAATGGAGGAACTAGGGATGTGGAAAACAAGACAGGAATTCTCTACAATGACACTGTAGAACAATTGAGGGGATGTGGCGCAGCTTGGTAGCGCTTTTGTTTTGGGTACAAAATGTCACGGGTTCAAATCCTGTCATCCCTACCTATTACTGCCTCATTGAGCAGTAACGAGGAATCTATTTAGATGGATTCAAGTTGCACAGAATCATTCATTTTTATGAAACTATAGAATATAATATATCCATATGAAATGGATTCAAAGAATTCTTTTTTTTATAGTATAGTCTTTTCTATTCTAATATCTAATAAGATATCTAATAAGAAAGCGCTCTTAGTTCAGTTCGGTAGAACGTGGGTCTCCAAAACCCAATGTCGTAGGTTCAAATCCTACAGAGCGTGATTTTTTCTTCGTAGAGCGAATTAGACTGAAATGGATTCAGTACCATAATTATAACTTAACCTCCTGTGAATTAAAGAAAGGGAGAGGCCAAAATGGTAATTAATCAAAGGTCCAACTGATCACCACGCCTGTATTGTAAATATGCATTTACGAATAATCCAGCCAAAGTAATAGGAATTAGACCTAACACGATTCCAAATAAAAAAACTTCAATCATTTCACTTGTTTTTTTGAAAAGGATAAAATAAGGGGTAATATCATATTGATACCTAAATATTAATCCAAATTGATGTGAATCTCAATGACCAATAATTGAAAATTGGACCGGTAAGTAACTATAGAATATATGGAATATTAAAGAAAGATTTCCGTTCTGAATTGTTTCTTTCAAATAGAGAAATTTTAAATAAGTCGTATCTTGTTCAGACCAATAAATAGAGCTGAAGTTATAGTTAAAGACACTAGTAGAAAACCGAAATAACTAGTTATAGTAAGCATGAAGGGGTTAAATGAAATAAGGTCTTTTTATACATATGTTTCTAAAGCATTTACCTAAGTTTCCTTTTTTGGAAAATAGGAGGATATAAAAAAATACCAATTGAA